AGTCTAGAAATTCATTTCGGACAATTGAACCTTCTCGAACTGTTTCTTTTTAAGAACCAAAAATATTTGTGCCAAAATAACAGATGCGAAGAAGAACAAAAGGCCTTGTACACGTAATGGATCTTGAAGTACTATTTCTGCATCTCCCTGACCAAATCCGCCCACATTAGGATTACTTGTCAACGGTTGATCCAATTTGATAGATTCGCCTTCTGAAACAAGAAGCTCTGGCCCCGGAGGGATAATATCAACAACTTGACGTCCATCCGATGCATCCGCTATGGTTATTTCGTATCCCCCCTTTTCTTTTCGTAGGATTTTGCTTACTATACCTGATGCTGTAGCATTATAAACTGTATTGTTACTCTTGCTCCCGTCAGGATAAATTTGGCCCCTTCCCCTGTTTCCGCCTACGTATATAGGATATTTTAAGAAGTGAGTGTCTTTCTTAGTAGCGGGGTCGGGGGAAAGAATAGGAAAGGTGATTTCACTATATTTCTGACCAGGAACAGGGCCTATGACAAGAATATTTTTTTGATTGGGGCGATAGCTCTGAAAAGACAGATTGCCCATCTTTTCTTTTATCTCGGGGGAAATACGATCGGGAGGGGCTAATTCAAAACCCTCTGGTAAAATAAGAACAGCCCCCACATTCAGGGCTCCTTTTTTACCATTAGCAAGAACTTGTTTCACTTGCATATCATAAGGAATTCGAACAACTGCTTCAAATACAGTATCGGGAAGTACCGCTTGCGGAACCTCAATATCCACCGGTTTATTAGCTAAATGGCAATTGGCGCATACAATACGTCCAGTCGCTTCTCGTGGATTTTCATAACCCTGCTGTGCAAAAATGGGATATGCATTTGAAATGGATGTACGAGTGATGATATATATCATGAGCGATATGGAAATAGATCGAGTAATTTGTTCCTTTATCCAAGAAAAAGTATTTCTAGTTTGCATGGTCCAACCATTGATCCCGAAAATATATTTATACAATAAATTTGGGTAGGTCACTAATGGAGTTTCCTATCCACGATTCTGTTATTTACTGGAATAATTTGTTTTGACTCGATTAATATATATAGGAATATAGGATGAATCTCCGGGATGGGTAGAAATAGAAAGCGATTTTCAATGCTTTGCTTATGTACAACTGCAAAGTAAGAAACATTCTAATTGGATTAGGTAGATAATTTTTCAGTCATTCATTGAATGATAAATCACTACAAGTGACGGAGATACGCGATTTAAATAACGGAAAATCCAATATTTTAAAATTGTATCTAGAATGACTGGAAAAGTGGAAACAAGGCCAGATATAATTTGATCATTATGAACAAATCCAAAATCCTTGTAGACAAAGCCAATCATCAGTTCCCAACCATGGGGCGAATGAAATCCGATACATAAATCAGTTAATAAAAGAAGAGAAAAAGCTTTTATTGTGTCACTTAAGTTATATAGGAATTCTTGAGCCCAAGAATTAAGAATAACGAGTTCTTTATTACCCAAAATAGAATAACCACTTAGAATAATGAAACATATTATATTTGTCGAGAAGTGCAAAATCGTATGAATACGACCCTCGTTGTGTATCTTGATTAATTGGATTGTTTCTTTGTGAATTCCTATACGAAGGTTTTGTAGATGTGTCTCCGAGTATTCCTTGATCATTTCCTCTAAGAAGAGGAGTTCCTCTAATTCTATGAATTTTTCTAGAATACTCTTTTCTTCAAGATCATTCAAAAAAGTTTCGGATTGCCTAGTGTTCCACCAATTAGTAACCCATGATTCCAGACTTTTTTGAAAGGAGAGAGAAATCCACCAGGGCAAAAATACTATAGATGCAAGATATAAAAGAGGAGTGAATGCTTTCTTTTTTGCCATTTTTTCATCTGTGAATTGTTAATGAACCCATCTCATTCGTCGACTCTATGTAATCTAATATTTCTCTCACGCATCAGTTCTATTACAAGTTATCAAACCTATGAATCTATTCACTCTTTTTTATTTGTGATTTCGTGGTTAGGCCTTGAATCTAGAAAAAAATACGGAAAAAGATGAAAAATTCGAATGAATATATATGTCTGCTTTGACTCGAATGAATGTTCTGAAGAAACCTCAATTAAGTTATGTTATAGAAAAAGAGGATTCTTGCCTTTTTGCCCTCCCGCGAGAAAGCATTAATTTCTCAGCTGATTTCTTAAAATACTTCAATAGGTACACGCAAGAAATAAGCCAATTCAGCAGCTTTTTGTTCCATTTCCCGTGGAGTAAAATTCTCATCAGTACGAGTCAATGGAATGGCTCCCTGGCCTCTGATATCCATATAAAGGACACGACGAGCATAAATACCCTCTTTAACTTCTATTCTGACGGACTGAATATCTTTTATAAGAAATCGGAGGAAGACCCGACGATTTTTTCCAGGGAATCCCCAACGAAAGATACACACTATTCCGTCTTTTCTATCAAATCGATCATAACCACTACCTACATTCCACGAAATTGTGCACCACAAATAGGAGCTAATAAAAAGACCCGCGATCCCATAGAAAGACATCACAATCCCTTGTGGAAAAAAAACTATTTGCTGAGACGGAAATAAAGATATCAAATTTCTACCAAGATAACTCGAGGTTCCAACCAACAAGAATCCTAATGAACCTAAAAAAAGGATAACAGCCCAGCAGAAATTACTTGTTTTTCGAGCCCCCGTTATAGGTTCTATCCATATATGTTCTGATCGACAACTCATACTTGATCCGGTTGCTTTTTTTGGAATTGAGAGAATACCCCAAATGAATTTGCCGTTTATTTCCGAAGTAACTCGCATCAACTAGCACTAGTTTGATGTGAACCTTTAGGAGTAATTCATTAAATTGGTTAGATCTAAACTAATAACACACCCTTCGTATGACTCACTAAAGATAGCCACATGTATATAGATAGACCAACTTTACAGTTCAGCTATTCGCCGATTCGGGTCTATTTGAAACTAGCTAATAGCATTTTGGGGAGATTTCGACGGAAGCCTCTTATACCATATTTAGCTAAATGGATATCTGTGTTATGATACAAGCGTCAGTTTTGAAAAAAAAAAAAAGATAATATTTTGCGCCCTCGGCTCTAAAAAATCTTGTTTTTTTGAACATGAAGAAATAAGGAAGCCATTGCGATTGCCGGAAATACTAGGCCTACTAAAGGGACCAAAACAGAGGGAAAATTAAGAGTTGTCATAGAATGGGTACCTCGATTTACTATTTGTACCTGTTATTATTATTTAGATTTTATATTTATTATTTATAATATTATTTATAATATAAAGATATCTTATCTTATTATATAATATATATAATATAAAGATCTTACTTATATCTTATCTTATATATAATATATTTAATTTATTTATTATTTATTATACTTATATCTTACTTATATATAATATAATAAAAATAGAATAATATAGTATTTATATTATAATAATTTGATTTGATTATAATTTAATAATTCTAAATCGGAATTATTACTACTTAAAATTTTTATTAATATCTATATCTATTAAGAATTCATTATTAATTAAAAATAATATAAGTATCTACTATCTAAGTCTAAGTGAGTATATAATGTAGTTTTTCATCTTTCTACATGAAAAATTTGAGAGGATATGGATGAGATATTATTTTCTTCATTTTTTGCTCTTGTCTTCGAATTTCATTCACTAAGCAAAAAGTTTTTTTTAATGAATTAGATTCTATTTATATTGATTCAAGGGTTTGTTAGAATCCCATTCAGCAGGGATTCTTAGTCAAAATAGGATTATCGTACGCTATAGAAAGATAAAAAATTCTATACTATATTTTCTAGATTTTATTTAATTTAATTATATATGACGAGAAGAAGATTTTTTTATTTGCCTAATTTCACGAAAAAAAGAATTTCATCTTTTATCTTGTTAATAGAGACTTCTTGATCAATAATCAGGAATATAGAAAAAGGGTCAGATTTCCGATTTTATGTGACTTTTGATTCGTTATACAATTAGATCTTATGTCAACAAAGAAAACCCATTCGTCTCAATTTCACTTGTATTCCGATAAACGAATTACTTGTTTGCTCAAAAAAATGGACTTAATGTTCTAATTTTGATTCAAAGGAAAGAAAGTGTGGAGTTGAAATAACTCACTCAGAACGCCTTTTAAAGGATTACGTGGTACGATTAGATCGAATAAACCCTTCTGGAATAAATACTCAGACGCTTGTGAACCTTCGGGTACTGTTTTATTCAATGTTTGTTCAATTACTCTTTTACCCGCAAAGGCAATGTAGGCATTGGGTTCGGCAATAATGATATCCCCCAACATACCAAAACTGGCTGTCACCCCACCAGTAGTAGGAGATGTAAGGATTGGTACATAGAATAACTTTTTATTTGATTGATAATCATATAAAGCAGAAGATATTTTAGCCATTTGCATCAAGCTCAAACTTCCTTCTTGCATACGTGCCCCTCCGGAAGCACACACTATAATAAGAGGTAGAAATTCTTTAGTAGCATATTCAATCAAACGGGTAATTTTCTCCCCGACTACGGATCCCATACTACCCCCCATAAACTGAAAATCCATAACCCCTATTGCTACGGAAATACCGTTTAATTGCCCTATGCCTGTTTGAACAGCCTCGGTTAATCCTGTCTTTCTTTGATAAGAATCGATACGATTTTTATAAGGCTCCTCCTCCGAATGAAATTGAATGGGATCCAGAGAAACCATGTCTTCATCCATAGGCTCCCAAGTACCCCGATCGATCGAAAGTTCGATTCTATCAGAACTACTCATTTTCAAATGATATCCACATTGTTCACAAAGATTCATTTTTGATTTAAAAAATTTCTTATAATTTAATCCATAACAATTTTCGCATTGAACCCACAAATGCTTGTATTTTTGAGTTACATCCAGATTAGTAGAACTTTGTCGTATACTCCTTCC